GCCACGATCTAGTCCGAGACAGGCGGATCTCATTTTAACAGCGGGTACTGTAACAATGAAAATGGCTCCTTCTTTAGTGAGATTATATGAGCAAATGCCTGAACCAAAATATGTTATTGCTATGGGAGCATGTACAATTACAGGAGGAATGTTCAGTACCGATTCTTATAGTACTGTTCGGGGGGTTGATAAACTAATTCCTGTGGATGTCTATTTGCCGGGCTGTCCACCTAAACCGGAGGCAATTATAGATGCTATAACAAAACTTCGTAAGAAAATCTCTCGAGAAATCTATGAAGATCGGATTCGATCTCAACAGGGAAATCGGTGTTTTACTACCAGTCACAAGTTTCGTCTTGGACGTAGTACTCATACCGGAAATTATGATCAAGGATTGCTCTATGAACCACCCTCAACCTCAGAGATTCCTCCTGAAATATTTTTTAAATATAAAAGTTCAGTATCTTCACACGAATTAGTGAATTAGGCAGGATCCTTTATGTCTTTATGTACAGAATAACAAATGTACAGATGTTATTCTGTCTAATAAAGAGCGAGTCAATCTTCATAAATTTCATCGTAAATGTGAAATACTTAATACAAATAAAAATCTGGGAGAGATAAAAAAGATGCAGGGTCGTTTGTCTGCTTGGTTAGTCAAACATGGGTTAGTTCATAGATCTTTGGGTTTCGATTACCAAGGAATAGAAACTTTACAAATAAAGCCCGAGGATTGGCATTCGATTGCCGTCATTTTATATGTATATGGTTACAATTATCTACGTTCCCAATGTGCTTATGATGTAGCACCAGGTGGGCTGTTAGCTAGTGTGTACCATCTTACTAGAATAGAGTATGGTATAGATCAACCGGAAGAGGTATGCATAAAAGTATTTGCCCCAAGGAGGAAGCCTAGAATTCCATCTGTTTTCTGGGTTTGGAAAAGTGCAGATTTTCAAGAAAGGGAATCTTATGATATGCTGGGAATCTTTTATGATAATCATCCACGCCTGAAACGTATCTTAATGCCTGAAAGTTGGCTAGGCTGGCCTTTACGTAAGGATTATATTGCCCCCAATTTTTATGAAATACAAGATGCTCACTGAATAATCAGAAACAAATATTAAAAGAATATTTGGACGTTCTCTTATAGACTAAACAGAGTAATTCATGTTTCATTCATTAGGTGGGCTAAAGCTAAATAAAAAAAAAAAGAATTAGAGGGTTCATTAAAATTATCAAATTTGGAAGATACCTTTTCGCACGAGCCGAGCCAATAGCATGAAATTTAAAGAGTTACACATCATGAACTATGTACCGCGCACATAACTTAGAAGGGCTCTAGAAAGGAACATAGGAAGAAATAAACAAATAGAATATGAAAAATATAAGAAAATGAAAGAGGGTCATATTCTATTTGTACTGTCGCTGAGATCAATCTTAGCTATTACCGCCCTTCATAGATAGACTTAGACTTTCTTTTTTGGTCTTTCAACGAAACAATTGTAATTTACCCTTTCGACTATGTATGAAGTAGTAATATTTTTTTTTTACTAGCGAAGAAATAAAAAAGTAAGAAGAAACAAAATGCAATTTGTTTCTTTTGTATACTTTAAATACAATAAAAATACAATAAACAATAATACACAATATCCATCGTTTTTTTACCTGTTTTAGATACACTATACAAAACTAAATTTAGTAAGGGGGTATAGTTCCGACACTTAGATGGATAAGTATGTATCATGATCTATAACTAGAACACTGAATATGTATGTCGACCCATATCAATTAATTTGTAGAAAATATATACTCGTACAAATTACTCATGTGCCAGGAACCAGATTTGAACTGGTGACACGAGGATTTTCAGTCCTCTGCTCTACCAGCTGAGCTATCCCGACCATTCACGACGCACCATCCTCATTTTATTTTAATATAGGACTTGGGTCTATGTCAATTAAAAAAATGAAAAGCTAATACAGATATTACAAAGTATTATCCAGGCCCTGGTCGAATTTCTTGTATCTTCAAAATGAAAACTTTATAAGTTTCAATACAGTACAAATAATGGTATGGATTGTTAATTATTTAAATTGAAAATATTATTCAAAGATGCTCATGTGCATTTGAACACGTATCATATATCTCACACACAGGGCTTATGATGTGATACGAAAAAAAATTTCCGCTCCGATCTGTTTGTGAAATGGGAAAATAGTAGAGTGAGAATGACTGAGAACTATAACCAATTTTGAGTCACTAACAAAATAAGAAGATAAATAATTAGCAAGGCAACCGGGTCTTTTTGGGGATAGAGGGACTTGAACCCTCACGATTTCTAAAGTCGACGGATTTTCCTCTTACTATAAATTTCATTGTTGTCGATATTGACATGTAGAATGGGACTCTATCTTTATTCTTATCCGATTTAAAAATTTTTAAAAATAAAAAGATTTAGCGGACGGAGTCGTCATTAATCATTTTTAATTATTTGGCG